TTTCCATGAGATGGGAAATGAGAACTATTAGCCCCACACGAGGTTTGTGAATAAGTGATTGTCTGATAATGAGCAAGGAATATCCGTCTTTCTGCTAAACAGGATCTATTGAACTCATAATTCATTAGATACTTTTTATGAATGTCAACTAAGTATCGTAAGTAAATGGATCCCGGTTGTTCAATCATTTGATAACCAGAGTCATTCTTTGATAAACGATCACTATGAGTCAGACTCAATAGAATTTGATCAATCCTTTTTTCCGTCGTTAAGGTGGAGAACTGAACCAAGAATTCTCTTTCTTCATCATCAATCGAATCACTGTTCGCGACCCAGGATTCTATTTTATCATCAATCCAATCACCGTTCACGTTTTTTCTTTTTCTTATCAATGAATAGATCTCTTTACTTGTACGACTTAGATGTCTCGTATTTCTCGAAAAAGTGATTCGATTGATGGGATTTGGTATGATACTGATGAGATCGATGAGATTGATATTCAAATATTTCTTCTTAGAACGTATTGATTTGACCCCATAAGCGGGACCACCACCCAATAGCATGTTGCCGCCAGAAGCAGAATCCCGTATTTCTTCCAGAGAATCTCCTAATTGTTCCAGAGCAACTAGAAAGAGATTCTTTAACCAGAAAGAATTCAGTTCAGATGTAGGATACCTATCCAGAAGTTTTCGCAACTCAATCATGTATGATGGAATCATCAAAGATTTGATCTTTTCTAACTCTGTCTGTAACTCACTAGAGGCTCGGAAAACAAAGAGAAGATGTGTACGAACGAGATATCCAGCAACAAGAAGAAGGAAAAGAATTGAATAGAGGAACTCCCAAGCATTTGGTGATCTCAGATGTGTCCATATCAATGGAATGGGTGACTCATTATTTCGATGAATCATTTCTTCGGACAGAAGAAGATTCTGTAAACGCTTACTCGAACTCTCACTTATCAGATTCCGTTGTGGAAGAATCGACCACCACTTTTTCTGAGGAATTGGCCATGATATATCTGATCCATGCATAATATCATGAAAAACGGACACAAAATTTTGACTGCCACTTAGGGAATATTGAAAGGGAATATTCAATATCAAATAAATATTGTTTTTTAAGGTGAAATAAAGATATTTACACCCCGTCCAAGTAAGGAACCACGGCATATAGGTTTGGAACAAATTCCATTTTGAGAGATTTGAAAAAGCACTATCTCGTTGAAGGGTTCTACCTACTTCCCCCTTCTCAACGTTTTTCTTTAGACAAAGACTCAGTTCTTTCCTCTTTCCGGACGGCACATATTTCTCAAAACATGGAGTGTGAATCAAACCCATGTTTGAATTGAAACGGAGATAGTGATGCAAGTTTTTCCCTTCTGAATCAGATAGATTCATATCTGAAAGAAGTTGACAATAAGTTCTTTCAAAATTGACTATTTGTTCCTCTATTACAGGTGTTCCAGAAATGTCTGCAATCGAGTAAATAGGAACGGATGGCTCGGATCGAATTGAAAAATGGAAAGATTTGTACAAGTTATACGTTTCGTTACCACTTTGTGGAACATTGTTAGGTATGAATATGCCAGATACCTGTGACTCAATTGGTGAAATAGTCTCTCTCTCTCCCAAAACATGTTTTTTTTTGCCGAAACAAAAAGAAAATATTTTGTCGCGAATGCACAAGATATTGGGGAATTGTGCATATGTAAAATCATAATTATGGATACGGGTCTTTTCCCCATAAAAATGGAATCCTTTGTTACAATAGAACCAGAAGCGATGGGGATGATTCAAGAATTGAAGTCTGTTTGCTCTATAAAAAGAAGATATCAATGAACTTTTCTGAGGATTCAACCAATTGTTTCGATCGTGGAATATCATTGATAAATAGGAATCCGTGTTCTCAAAGGATTTCCTGCGATTTTTTCTAGTACGGAATGAGTCAATCATGCACTTTTGTATCTTGTTGAACAAAAAGGGTAATATTGTTCCTGTATTGATTAAAAATTTCGATCTTTGGGAAGTATCATGATCATACAATAAGAAGGGTTTCAATTTATTCAAATAAACGATTTGAACACCTATTGATTCTAACAACTGATTGCCGGGTTGATCATTCAGACCTTTCAATTCATAGATGTGGATTTCGGCCCTATGAATGGAGATATTCCCGAGACTCACAACGAAAAAAGGAAGTGACTTAGATAAAAAGAGAAGCGACTTGGACAAAAGGAGAAGTGACTTGGACAAAAAGAAACGAAATGACTTGGACAAATCTTGTTTGTCGATAACCTCGGACCAATCAATCGAATATTGATTAATACGTAATCGATCGAACATTACTTGAAAACGGTGTTTCTGCTCAGAAACGAAATGCTCCAAATGTTCCTGGAAATTCTTGCTTCCATTGGAGCATTTGTATCTATATACATTAGGATCCAGATTCGTGGATCTCTCGGTTCGAGAAATAAGAGGATCGAACCACTTCTTCTTAATCTTTTTCAAATTGGATAAATGTTGGTTGATCTTATCTATTATTATAGTTAGATGATTCAGAATATCATTTCCTATTGGGTGCTTTTGAATTCCTATGGGATGCTTTTGAATTCCATATGCGAAGTTGCAATCGGGTCGATTCATTAAAAAGAATCGATTCAATACATTTCTTATGTCCCCATAGGTACTATATTGGATTTGAATCTGATTTCGGATCAATCTATATTGATGGATCGCCTCCATTATGTTGTTGTGAGCAAATACCGCTATTTTTGGTTTTGGATCTTCCAAATCATTCCCGCAGGAGATCCGGACCGATTTTTTTTTTATCTTTCTATAAAAAGATTCATTCTCTTCATAAAAAATAGAAAGTAGAACCAATAAAGATTTCTTTTTCGATTCATCCCCGGAGTTGAATACCTCATTCAAGAATTATAAAAAGATTCATTCTCTTCATAAAAAATAGAAAGTAGAACCAATAAAGATTTCTTTTTCGATTCATCCCCGGAGTTGAATACCTCATTCAAGAATTTTCCGTAGGAATCAATAGACAAGCCAAATTCCTTATTATGATAGGCTAAACCCGGCTCGGTTATTGATAGAGTGAATAGATCTGCCATTTCTTGAAATGTCTCTTCTAATTCAAACTCGTGGTGCAACCTGTATCCCCCTTTGTTCCGATCATGGAATAGATGAAATAAATCAAAAAATGCATTTTCGTTCAAGAATGAAATCTTATTGGAACTGTCCATATCCGGTTCATCCTTCGGAACCATATCCCATCCCGGATCTGCTGCAATCGAATGAACTGAGGAGGTATTTTGTAAATACGTAATTATCTTGAATATATCAACTATTTCTTTATTTTCCGATCGCCTCGAAGGGACAAAAGAAACACCTTGTTGTTTCTTCAACAATTTCTGATCTATAGTCGACCTCTCGGTAGGATTCAAACCCAGATGAAGTTCTGACCATCTATCAGAGAAAAAAGAACGAATTGATCTTGTAGGATTCCCAAGAAATTCTTCTATTTCTTCTGGAAGCAGATGATTATTCATCTGCTTCTCACGTTCCGGGAATAGCCGAGCCATTGAGGAATATCCGGAAAGGTATTTTGAGAATCGATCTGATTTTATCTCTGTTCGTTCCGTTTGAAGAAAGGAAGTATCTAAAAGAATTGATCTTTCTTTTAGTTGCTGAATCTCCGTTTGATTGATCAATGTGTGATATTCCGAACCCTCATTACTAATGGAATTGAAAGGATCTATGGATTGATCAGAAAATCCTTTCGATTGGCTAGAATCCGTTACTTGAAAGAAAATGGATCTTATGGAATCATATTGAATATTTGACGATACATTCCGTACCTTGCTAAAAACCCGATTCCTGTTTACCACCCACGGATTGTCTAACCAAATCAAATTCTCTCTCGAGACGTTCCTCAAAAAATCCGATTTGTGCCGATTCTTCCCCCCAATAACGAAGAGATCTTGGCGGAATTGCCACATATGAAATTGAGCGCAGTTTTGCAAAAAAATACCCCCCTTGTTTCTCGAGAGGAGATGGGAAACATGTTCAATCTCGTTTGATTGAATAGTCGCCTCAGCTCCTTGTTGTTTGAAGAAACCCCCCTCATCAATTGGTCTTTTTTCACGAAAAGCAGACATGAGATAACAAATCAAATGTTTCACTAAAATTTCGAATAGCTGTCCCGAATTCAAGTTGATTATGTTTCGCTTCTTACTCGGAGAAAGGCGGTCAAATAATTTCCAATCATGGTCCTTGCGGATCGGATCATTCGTATAGGATACAAAAAAAAACTCCAGATATTTTATATCTTTCTCTTTGAATGAGATCTCAATTCCAGCTGCAATTTCATTCGATATCTTACAGCTGGAATTCCTCTTTTTTACGATCGCATTCCTCCTTCGCCGCGAACCCCAGTTAGATTCAGACATGATACACTTTTTAGTTATTGGAAGAACCCAAGTACTTTCTTTCGGATCCATGAAACAACTCTCATAGATATTTTTCCCTTTTGGAAGATACAGGAGCGAAACAATCAACCTATTGAGATTGGAAGACCAAAAGGATTCTTTCAATGTATAATTGGGGGGTCCAATGGAACGCAGAGGTTTAGGAAGAAGCCCCATCAAATAGATATTTTTTCTTTCGACCCTATCGACCCTATTTCGATTGTATATAAGGACCGCTACTACAAGTACAAGCAGTACTACACCTTTGATCGTGCAATGTCGACGAATTGAACCCTGTGAATCACGTGAAATTAGGACACTCCAAATTCGGGAATCAAAAAGTTTCATAAAGCGCTCTTGGTGGAAAAAAAAGGAAGTGAAAGATTTCACCGAATCGGGTTGGATCCATGAATCCAAGAAATCGTGAGAATTCTTGATTTCTCTCAATTCGAAGATCCAGGATTTGAATTGATGTCCTCTCATTTCATTGATTCCTCCTAAAGAATCCAAAAGAATCTAAGTGAATTGAATTTGGGTCACTCGCGATGTACAATGACCCCAGTGAAGCATCCATGGCTGAATGGTTAAAGCACCCAACTCATAATTGGCGAATTCGTAGGTTCAATTCCTGCTGGATGCAGGCCAACGGGGACATTCAATAAGACTAGTTCCACTGGCTCCGTATCAATGGAATCTCATCATCCATACATAACGAATTGGTATGGTATATTCATACCAACCATAACATATGAAGAGTAAGAACTAGAATTCTTATCGATACTGGAACTCGTGGGGAAGAAAGTCGAATCAGGATCAACTAGGACAGAAATAAAGCATTGGGTCGAACTCCTCTTTGGCGTCAAAGTAATAGCTATAAATAGTCATCAACTCCCGGGAAAGGGTAGAAGAATGGGACCCATTATGGGACATACAATGCATTACAGACGTATGATCATTACGCTTCAACCGGGTTATTCTATTTTACCTCTTATAGAGAAGAGAAAAGAATTTAAGTAAAAAAAAAAGAAAAAAAAATACTAAATAACACGGCGATACATTTATACAAAACTTCTACCCCGAGCATACGCAAAGGATCCATAGACAGTCAAGCGAAATCCAATCCGCGAAATAATTTGATCTATGGACAGCATCGCTGTGGTAAAGGTCGTAATTCCAGGGGAATCATTACCGCAGGGCATAGAGGAGGAGGCCATAAGCGTCTATACCGTAAAATCGATTTTCGACGGAATGAAAAAGACATATCTGCTAGGATCGTAACCATAGAATATGACCCTAATCGAAATGCATACATTTGTCTCATACACTATGGAGATGGTGAGAAAAGATATATTTTACATCCCAGAGGGGCTATAATTGGAGATACCATTGTTTCCGGTACAGAAGTTCCTATATCAATGGGAAATGCCCTACCTTTGAGTGCGGTTTGAACTATGGATTTACGTAATTGGAAGTAACCAATTAGGTTTACGACGAAACCTAGAAATTGATCACTGATCCAATTTGAGTACCTCTACGGGATAGACCTCAACAGAAAACTGAAGAGTAACGGCAGCAAGTGATTGAGTTCAGTAGTTCCTCATATAAAACTATTGACACTCCAGATATGGTAATATGGAGAAGACAAAATTGTTTGAAGCACGGACAGAAGCGGAAGCGACCCTTGTTTCAAAGAGAAGAGGATGGGTTATTCACATTTCATTTGATGGTCAGAGGTGAATTGAAAGCTAAGTGGTGGTAATTCTAAAAATTCCCCCGGGGAAAAATAGAGATGTCTCCTACGTTACCCGTAATATGTGGAAGTAGCGACGTAATTTCATAGAGTCATTCGGTCTGAATGCTACATGAAGAACATAAGCCAGATGACGAAACGGAGAGACCTAGGATGTATAAGATCATAACATGAGTGATTTGGCAGATTTGTATTCCTATATATCCACTCATGTGGTACTTCATCACACGATTCATATAAAATCCATCTGTCTAGATATCATCATATAATATAGATATACATCCGGAAAGCCGTATGCTTTGGAAGAAGCTTGTACGGTTTGGGAAGGGGTTTTTATTGATCAAAAAGAAAAATCTACTTCAACCCATATGCCCTTAGGCACGGCCGTACATAACATAGAAATCACACTTGGAAAGGGTGGACAATTAACTAGAGCAGCAGGTGCTGTAGCGAAACTGATTGCAAAAGAGGGTAAATCGGTCACATTAAGATTTCCATCTGGGGAGGTCCGTTTGATATCCAAAAACTGCTCAGCAACAGTCGGACAAGTGGGTAATGTTGGGGCGAACCAGAAAAGTTTGGGTAGAGCCGGATCTAAGTGTTGGCTAGGTAGGCGTCCTGTAGTAAGAGGGGTAGTTATGAACCCTGTAGACCATCCCCACGGGGGTGGTGAAGGGAGGGCCCCGATTGGTAGAAAAAAACCCACAACCCCTTGGGGTTATCCTGCGCTTGGAAGAAAAAGTAGGAAAAGGAATAAATATAGTAATAGTTTTATTATTCGTCGCCGTAAATAGGAATATTCAAAATCAAATAAATATTGTTTTTTACTCGTCTTTTCAAAAAAAAAAAGGGGGGGGGGGGAATAATAGACCGTGACACGTTCACTAAAAAAAAATCCTTTTGTAGCTAATCATTTATTGGAAAAAATAAAGAAGCTTAACATGAGAGAGGAAAAAGAGATAATAGTAACTTGGTCTCGGGCATCTACCATTATACCCACAATGATCGGCAATACAATTGCCATTCATAATGGAAAGGCGCATTTACCTATTTATATAACGGATCGTATGGTGGGTCAAAAATTAGGAGAATTTGCACCTACTCTTACTTTCCAGGGACACGCGAGAAACGATACTAGATCTCTCCGTTAATAAAATAAAGTGAAATAGGTGCTCTTCGTTCATTGGCGGGAGGCGAACCTTATCTTATGTCAAAGTGGAGAAAGTGGAAGAAGACCTTGAAAAGCAGAAGATGAAGAGGAGCTCGAGTACACAAGTACAAGCTTTAGCTCAACGTATATGTATGTCTGCTCACAAAGCACGAAGAGTCATTGATCAGATTCGTGGGCATTCCTATGAGAAAACACTTATGTTACTGGAACTCATGCCTTATCGAGCATTTTATCTCATTTTTAAACTGGTTTATTCTGCAGCAGCAAATGCTAGTCACAATCAAAATTTCAACGAAGCTGATTCGGTCATTAGTAAAGCCGAAGTCAATGGGGGTACTATCGTGAAAAAGTTAAAACCCAGGGCTAGAGGACGTAGTTATCCGATAGAAAGACCCGCCTGTCATATAATTATTGTATTGAAGGATAGCTCTAAAAAGAAAACAGATCAGGATATATTTTTAGAGACAAAAAATGTATGGAGAGATCCTATAATAGAAAGATATATAGAGAAGGAGAGAGAGAGAGAAAAAAAAAGATGGGTCAAAAAATAAATCCACTTGGTTTCCGCCTTGGCGAAAACCAAAGTCATCGTTCCCTTTGGTTCGCACAACCAAAAAGTTATTACATAGGTCTCCAGGAAGATGAAAAAATACGGGATTGTATCAAGATATATGTACAAAAAAATATAAGAGTATCTTCAAGTTTCGAAGGAATTGGAATTGCACATATAGAGATTCAAAAAAAAATGGACTTGATCCAGGTCATAATCTATATTGGATTCCCAAATTTGTTAATAGAAGGCCAAACACGAGGAATCGAAGAATTGCAGATCAATGTACAAAAGGGGCTTCATTCTGTGAATCGGAGACTTAACATTGCTATTACAAGAGTTGCAAAACCTTATGGACAACCTAATATTCTTGCAGAATATATAGCTCTACAATTAAAGAATAGGGTTTCGTTTCGAAAGGCAATGAAAAAAGCTATTGAATTAACTGAACAAGCAGACACAAAAGGAATTCAAGTGGAAATTGCAGGGCGTATCGACGGAAAAGAAATTGCACGTGTCGAATGGATCAGAGAAGGTAGGGTTCCCCTCCAAACCATTCGAGCTAAAATTGATCATTGTTCCTATACAGTTCGAACTGCCTATGGGGCATTGGGCATCAAAATTTGGATATTTGTAGACGAGCAATAATGGACCCTTCCTTTGCTTGCCATTCTATTCAGTGATAGAACAAAAACTACAAACTATTCCTTTTCACTTCAATAAAAAAAAAATGAAAAATGAGCAATTCTAATTCTATAAGGTTGAATAAAAATTCGATTGACCTTTTGGTGGAACTGCTATGCTTAGTGTGTGACTCGTTGGTTTTTTATTTAAAGTTGGGATTCAAAAAACAGACCAGCCCCTAACTAATAACTATAAGAACTAGTAACCAACTCATTGCTTTGTATTATCGAGATCCAAGGAAGCAGTCGCCATATGATGTATCGATCATATAGTTGTAGCAACTGAAATCTTTTTTTTCCATAAAGGAAAAATCCATTTATAGGTTGGAAAGAAAAATAGAGGGATGTGGGTAACTGGAAGGGCGAGAGAAAGAGAGAAGGAGAATCTCCATGATATATGATTCCAATATGTATGGTCTATCAATCACATCATATCATAAAAGGCAGTGTGATAAAGCATCAATACTGATTCGTCCATAATTAGATGAATACGGTTCATAAGAAAAATACAAATAATAAAGAGCCCCGAGTCAATAGAGACTGAGGAGATTGGCTCGGGAACGAATTTAATTAGGAGCTCCATTGCATAGTTCAGGCCTAGCCATTAATGGAAAAGCTATGGGAACGACGAAACCTGTGACTGCGGAAGATTCTATTGAAAACGAATCCTAATGATTCATTGGGTGGGATGGCGGAATCAACCAGGAACCAATTAATTTCTTCTGATAGGTCATGGGTTCACCCTACGAATGAAGCAAATATGGAAAGAGTCAATATTCGCCCGCGAAACCATTATTGGATTGCAGTATTTTGACAGATTCGGTAAAGGTCAAGGATTCATTTTCAAAAGAAAGGCATTATCCCATATAAATAAAATAGAAATATCCGTCTAGCCGTATATACTATATACTATACGGCTTCCCGTGTGACAGATTAAATATCAATAAATTCCATGATTCAGTGTATTATTCATTCAATAAATACATATACGTAATCTTATTGAATCGTTTCATTCGCGAGGAGCTGGATGAGAAGAAACTCTCATGTCCGGTTCTGCAGTAGAGATGGGATTGAGAAACAACCATCAACTATAACCCCAAAAGAACCAGATTCCGTAAACAACATAGAGGAAGAATGAAGGGAATATCTTATCGAGGCAATCATATTTGTTTCGGCAGATACGCTCTTCAGGCACTTGAACCCGCTTGGATCACATCTAGACAAATAGAAGCAGGACGACGAGCAATGACACGATATGCACGCCGTGGTGGAAAAATATGGGTACGTATATTTCCCGACAAACCCGTTACAGTAAGACCTACCGAAACACGTATGGGTTCGGGGAAAGGATCTCCCGAATATTGGGTATCCGTCGTTAAACCCGGTCGAATACTTTATGAAATGGGCGGAGTATCAGAAACTGTAGCCAGAGCAGCTATTGAAATAGCTGCGTGCAAAATGCCTATACGAACTCAATTCATTATCGCGTGATAGGTATGTGAAGGGTATTTGTGATGAAAAATACAATCGCAGATTTTTGGATTTCTGGGCAGACAATATTTCTCTCTTTTTCCTTTGCCTTTTGCATTGAAAGAGCAGATTCAAAAAAAAAATGATATGATTCAACCTCAGACTCATTTGAATGTAGCGGACAACAGCGGGGCTCGAGAATTGATGTGTATTCGAATCATAGGAGCTAGTAATCAACGATATGCTCATATTGGTGACGTTATTGTTGCTGTAATCAAAGAAGCAGTGCCCAATATGCCTCTCGAAAGATCAGAAGTGATCAGAGCTGTAATTGTACGTACATGTAAAGAACTCAAACGCGACAACGGTATGATAATACGATATGATGACAATGCAGCAGTTGTCATTGATCAAGAAGGGAATCCAAAAGGAACTCGAGTTTTTGGAGCGATCGCGCGGGAATTGAGACAGTTGAATTTCACTAAAATAGTCTCATTAGCTCCTGAAGTCTTATAAATATTAGTAGATGAGACCGAGTATAGTCAGGTCTCTGAAATAGATCACGTTAGTAGATTGTGTCTCACGCATATACCTTTAATAATTCATAAATAAATAAGAAAAAATGAAAAAAAAAAAAGGAACATGTTGATTATATCAAAACTGGAAGGCACCCATAATTTTAGTTCGTCATGGGTAGGGACACTATTGCCGATATAATAACTTCTATAAGAAATGCTAACATGGATAAAAAAGGAACGGTTCGAATAGCATCTACTAATATCGCCGAAAACATTGTTAAAATACTTCTACAAGAAGGGTTTATTGAAAATGTTAGGAAACATAGGGAAAACAACAAATATTTCTTGGTTTCAACCCTGCGACATAGAAGGAATAGGAAAGGAACATATAAAAATATTTTAAAGCGTATCAGTCGTCCCGGTCTACGAATCTATTCCAACCATCAACGAATTCCTAGGATTTTAGGTGGAATGGGGGTCGTAATTCTTTCTACTTCTCGAGGTATAATGACAGATCGAGAAGCTCGACTAGAAAGAATTGGGGGAGAAATTTTGTATTATATCTGGTGATCCTTCTGGTATCCGAATTTGATCCGTAACTTGCTATTTGGGAAAAAGAGAGGAAAGACGAATTGTCTACTATTACTCCTCCTCCATTAGTTGATACTTCAAGGGGGTTACCTGGAATGAAAGAACAAAAATTGATTCACGAAGGTTTAATTACTGAATCACTTCCCAATGGTATGTTCCGAGTTCGTTTAGACAATGAAGATCTGATTCTAGGTTATGTTTCGGGGAGGATCCGACGGAGTTTTATCCGGATACTACCAGGAGATAGAGTCAAAATCGAAGTAAGTCGTTATGATTCAACTAGGGGACGTATAATTTATAGACTTCGCAACAAAGAGTCGAATGATTAGGCGGCTTTTTATTTGAATTTCAAAATTCCTTTCATGGGAATACAATTCGAGGTTCAAAATTTCAAGAGACTTATTTTCTTCCAAGGAGTATATTTGGAATTAAGGAATAACAAATATGAAAATAAGGGCTTCCATTCGTAAAATTTGCGAAAAATGTCGACTGATCCGTAGGCGGGGACGAATTATAGTAATTTGTTCCAATCCGAAACATAAACAGAGACAGGGGTAATCTTTCTAACAAGGGACTTTCTAAACGGTCCGATGTACAAATAAAGGATCTGTTTTGACATGAAATGGATATATCCGTATATCTCTGACTCATATTTATGAGATGATAAAATATGACAAAAGCTATACCAAGAATTGGTTCACGTAAGAATGGACGTAGAATACAAAAAGGAGTTATTCATGTTCAAGCGAGTTTCAACAATACCATTGTGACTGTTACAGATGTAATAGGTCGGGTGGTTTCTTGGTCCTCCGCTGGTACTTGTGGATTCAGAGGCACAAGAAGAGGGACACCATTTGCTGCTCAAACCGCAGCAGGAAATGCTATTCGTACGGCAGTGGATCAGGGTCTGCAACGAGCAGAAGTCATGATAAAAGGCCCTGGTCTCGGAAGAGATGCAGCATTACGAGCCATTCGTAGAAGTGGTATACTATTAAGTTTCGTACGTGACGTAACCCCTATGCCACATAATGGATGTAGGCCTCCTAAAAAAAGACGTGTGTAGAAATCAAAATTGAATGGATTTCAATAGAAATAAATGATTCAATGATCTGATCAAACAATAATATTAGTATGGTTCGAGAAGAAGTAGCAGTATCCACTCGAACACTACAGTGGAAGTGTGTTGAATCAAGAACAGACAGTAAGCGTCTTTATTATGGCCGTTTCGTTCTGTCCCCGCTTATGAAAGGTCAAGCGGATACGATAGGTATCGCGATGCGAAAGGCTTTA